TTCATGACATTTTAAAGAAGGCGGAGATATTTTAGGAACTTCGCATTAATATTAATTACGTTACGCGAAATCAAATTAAATTCATACAAATACAAACAATACATATCTAGTTTTGTGTAATTTTTTATTCACTATTACCCTCCCGTTTCCCCATCTTTTGTTCTATCCATAAAATTATGTATGGGATTATCCCCCAATCAGGTAGTTTTTGGCGGAACTCCCCTAAAAAAAGGGCCGAGCTTTCTTATGGTATCCTTATGGATATTGAATAAACCCGAGGTTTTCTTCTTGATTATTTTTTTTCTTTTCTACATCCACACTTTTTTTATTCTCTAGGTAGGTTATCTATAAAGTGCCAATCCAACACAAGTTCTTTCTTATTCTTATTATTTTATTTATTATAATTTTCATTTCTCAACGTTCATATTGACAATAGTGTATTGAACAAATATAATTGATCGTGGATAAATAGATCTATTTATCCACGCCCTATAAGTTTTTTTTTTACTTTACTTCATCTAAGCGATAATTTCCTTAGATTCAATTGATACAACGCGATAAAGTCTCTTCTGAATAAGCAAAAATGGAAAATATTAATCTAAATAAAATATTAATAAATTAATTTAATTAAAATTAATATAAATATAGTTTAAATTAAATTTAAAGTTAAAAGGGTTATTCATTAAAAGGGTTATTCATTATATATCTGATCTGGGATATATTTCATTTATCTTATCTCTTATCCGGTAATTTTAAAGATTTTCATTATATCTGTTATTGTTCATAATTTACTATCAAAAATGTTTTTGATAGGGTAATCCAATCTCTCTTTTTTTATTCCGATCATATCTACACACCATAATTCTATTTTGGGGTTGCTAACTCAACGGTAGAGTACTCGGCTTTTAAGTGCGGCTAAAATCTTTTACACATTTGGATGAAGCAACGGATTCGTCCATACCATTGGTAGAGTTTGTAAGACCCCCGACTGATCCTGAGAGAGAACGAATGGAAAAAACAGCATGTCGTATAAATGAATAACTCATATCATAAATGAATAACTTTAAGATAGAGTACTTAAGATAGAGTACTTACGGGATCGTTACAAAAAAAAATATTTGTTTGGTTTCTTAGAGTTTTAATTCTTAATTCTTAGAGCGGTACAAAAAATCAATTATGATTGGATCGAGTGAATAAATGGATAGAGCAAAAAAGCTCCAATTATAGGGAAACAAAAAGAGCAACGAGCTTCGGTTCTTAATTCGAATAATTACCAATTACCCGATCTAATTATACGTTAGAAATATATTAGTCCCTGGGGCGGGCAAAGGTTATGAAATCACTTTAATTTAATAAGTGGATTCTTCACTTTTTTTTTTGAATCCTAACTATTCTATTAATTATATTCCTGTGCGGAGACGAATGTGTAAAAGAAACAGTATATTGAGAAACATAATTCTAAAGTCAAAAGAGCGATCGGGTTGCAAAAATAAAGGATTTCTAACTATCTTCGGTATCTTATAACGAACAAGAACCAATCGGATGGGAAAAGAGAGAATCCATGGATTAATCATTTCCAAGGTATCTTTTCTTACTATATACCTTGATACCTTGTTTTGACTGTATCGTACCTATGTATTTATCATTTGATGACCCAAGAAATCCCCGGTTTTGGTTCAAATCGAATTTAAAATGGAAGAATTACAAGGATATTTAAAGATATATAGATCGCGAGAACGGGACTTCCTATACCCACTTCTCTTTCAGGAATACATTTATGCACTTGCTCATGATCATGGGTTAAATAAATCGATTCTTTATGAGCCTATGGAAAATTTAGGTTATGACAATAAATATAGTTTACTAATTGTTAAACGTGTAATTACTCGAATGTATCAACAGAAGCATTTGATTGTTTTGACGAATGATTCTAATCCAATTTTTTTTTTCGGGCATAATCATAATAAAAATTTGGATTCTCAAATGATATCAGAGGGGGTTGCAGTCATTCTGGAACTTCCATTCTCACTGCAATTAGTATCTTCGCCAGAAAGTAAAGAAATAGACAAATCTATGACTTTACGATCAATTCATTCCATATTTCCTTTTTTAGAGGATAAATTATTACATTTAAATCATGTATTAGATATACTAATACCCTACCCTATCCATCTGGAACTATTGGTTCAAACCCTTCGCTCTTGGATACAAGATGCTCCCTTTTTGCACTTATTGAGATTCTTTCTCTACAAGTATCATAATTGGAATAGTCTTATTACTCAAAAAACTAAAATGAATCTCTTTTTTTCAAAAGAGAATCAAAGATTATTCCTGTTACTATATAATTTTCATGTATATGAATCGGAATCCATATTTGTTTTTCTCCGTAAACAATCTTATCATTTACGATCAACGTCTTCTAGAGCTTTTCTTAATCGAACACATTTTTATAGAAAAATAAAACATTTTTTAGTGGTTTTTCGTAATGATTTTCATACTA